CTAACTTTTATCTCATATCGTGACATAAGTAAGCAGTTCTTATTGTATCGGCCCAAAACCTCACTAATTGATCTTTACGGTGCTTATTCTATCAATTAGATCCTTTCTTTATCCATAGACTAAAGGATCTAGGCATACCTATTTCTTCATATTTGGACTTCTATGAAGTTTCTTTCTTTTTCTTTGCTACAGCTGATAAAAATCGTTGTTTTGGACACGATAGATATGATATGTAGAAAGCCTATTTTCTAGTATTTATTAGCGGATTTGCTCTTTCTTTCCTTTTTTTCTTTCTATAGTGGAGATAGTCGCACGTAATGACAGATCACGGCCATATTATTTAAAGCTTGTGGTAAGAACGGGTTTCGTTCTAGTGCCCTAAAATAATATTCCAAAGCTTTCGTATGTTCTCCGTTCCTTGTGTGGATAAGGCCTATGTTATAGAGTATATAACTTCTATCATAGGGATCAATTTCTAGTCGCATAGCTTCATAATAATTCTGCAAAGCTTCCGCATAATTTCCTTCGGATTGAGCCGACATCCGTTACGGTCGTCTTCGATTCAAAGAATCTCCGTTCCAGAACCGTACGTGAGATTTTCATCTCATACGGCTCCTCCTTTTTTATGTGCATAATGAGAATAATACATGGAATCAAAAAAGATTGAAATAATTTCATTATGAACCGAACGGGGCTAGTATTTTTACAAGAAATCTCTAGCCAACCTTCCTGTAAAAGATCTTTTCTTAACATCAAGTATCGTGGTACTAGATAAAAATGATAACTCTAACAATTTCTTTGTTCTTAACACTCCTTCATTTCCGGGAATTAGTCACTTCAACAGTCTTCGATGGTTATACGGGTATCCAAAATACGAACGAGATGGATGTTTGTTGTACCAACCATTCTTGTTAGTCCCGATTCCGATAAAGAAAAGGTATAATTTATAACAAAGTTTTCGTATTGTTGATTCCTAGGCGTAGTGCTTCTTCCCCTATGCTGCCTATTGGTACTAGTGGAGTAGGGTTGACCTAACCCATAGGTGTAACCTTTCGCTCAATACTAGAATCGACAATTGAAGCATCTGAGGCTGCATTAATCGGGGATACACGACAGAAGGAATTGTTTTATTTACAAACTTCACCTTCACAATAAGCGTAGATTTATTTCAATAATTTTTTTCTTTCTCTCCCAAATAATGTATCTTTCTCCGAAGACTGAAAGCGGTAAAGAAAAAAAAACATCAAATCGCACCATCTCTGTAATAGGTGAATGCCTCTTTTTCTCCTGAAGTTGTCGGAATTATTCGTAATAAGATATTGGCTACAATTGAAAAGGTCTTATCAATAAAATTTCCATTTATCCGAGATCTGGGCATAGGTAGCAATCCATTCTATAATTTCTTTTACTTACCTCTTGTGAGAAAATGATCCCACAAACAAAGAAATTGTACAGTACGAAATAACATAAAAAAAATAATAAAAAAAAAAAAAATAGATCAATTGATTCGTTCTAATTCATTGATTTAATTTGGTATAAATATTGTAAGTAAAAAGAATAACTATTGGGAAAAGATGGGAGCGTCCTCTTCGCAAAAATGAAATGAATAGATATATCTCTTTTTTTTAGTTTTTCACAAAAAAGATTATCTTTATCCCCCCCTTAGAAGGAAGGGTTTTTCTTTGATGACAAGTTTTCTATATTTTTTGATAGTTAGAATTGACTGTACGTACCTATCAAAAAATCTAATATGCTAATTTGAATGACTCACTATTCACTCGGTTTCTGGGCCATAATCATTATGTAGGAGAGATGGCCGAGTGGTTCAAGGCGTAGCATTGGAACTGCTATGTAGGCTTTAGTTTACCGAGGGTTCGAATCCCTCTCTTTCCGTACCTTTCACCTAATTCACCAATCTTATTGACAGCAATGTATCAAAGCAAATAACAATGGATACCATTATTCCAACAGTTAAGTTAAACCTTTCTTTTATTTTGATATAGATTCTTTATTCCTATGTTCTGCAGTACAGAAAATAAAATACCGGAAAGGGTAGACAACAGGGAATGAAAATCTCCCTACCGATCCGTGATCCATGAATGGGAGAAAAATCCCCGTATCAAACTCCTTACTTTGTTGGGTCTTTTTGCTTAGGCGAAAAGGGAAAAATTGTCCGAACCCTTGTTTTCTTGTTTTATTTTAATTAGGTTTAAGTCTGACGAGAATAATATTCTACAACTAGCAATTCATTTATTTTCAAACCGACCCATTGACTATCTATTATTTGATTGACTAATCCTTTATATTGGAATGGTTGAAGGGTCAAATGTTTTGGCAATTCCTCACGGGGGGATGAATCAAGATAATTTTGAATCAGAGCTCTAGATTTTTGTTCATCCCTTGCTGTAATAATATCGTGGGGTTTGCAGCGATAACTTGGTATATCTACTCTACGACCATTAACTAAAATATGTCTATGGTTAACTAATTGGCGGGCTTG